ATCATTCCATTGTAAATAAACGATCTTATGATAGATCCGTTGGGGTCTTGAAATTATATAATCATAATGGAAACAGCAACCCTAGTCGCCATCTTTATATCTGGTTTACTTGTAAGTTTTACCGGGTACGCCTTATATACCGCTTTTGGGCAACCTTCTCAACAACTAAGAGATCCATTCGAGGAGCACGGGGACTAGTTGAAGTAATGAGCCTCCCAACATTGGGAGGCTCATTACTTCAATTGAGATAATGAAAAATCATTTCATCTTTTTAGTTGGAACTTTAGGTGGTTCTCGAAAAAAGATAGCAAAAAAAATGATTCCTAGAGTCGAGACTAAAAGGAATGTATAAACCAATGCTTCCATAAATTCGATCGCGGTTTACAATTATAGCTTCCCTACCTGTTTGTTTTTTCTTTTTTTTTTTTTCATTTTGGGAATCATCTCGAAAGAGCAAGAGTCAAAAAGCGAGGATTCAAAGTCACTCCAGTACTCTATATAAAAATATAAAATTCCCTCCAAAAAGAAAATAGAGGCCAAAGATACCAAAGAAGTCTTGTATCAGACTGCCTGTCTTCTTGTAGTTGGATCCCCAAGTTTTTGGAATGCCCCAAACTCTACTTGAGCGTCCAAATCTGGGTCAATACCAGCAAAAACATCTCTGAACAAGGTTCTAGCACCATGCCAAATGTGTCCGAAGAAGAAGAGTAAAGCAAACGAAGCATGCCCAAAAGTAAACCAACCCCTTGGACTGCTACGAAAAACACCGTCAGATTTCAAAGTCGCACGATCTAATTCAAAAATTTCACCCAATTGAGAGCGTCTAGCATATTTTTTCACAGTAGCAGGATCGCTATAACTGACTCCATTAAGTTCGCCGCCATAGAACTCAACGGTTACACCTACTTGTTCAACACTATACTTTGATTCTGCCCTTCTAAAAGGAACATCAGCTCTAACAATTCCGTCGCCGTCTACCAAAACGACTGGAAATGTTTCAAAAAAAGTAGGCATACGACGTACAAAAAGCTCACGCCCTTCTTTATCTTTAAAGATAGGGTGTCCTAACCATCCAACCGCTATTCCATCTCCATTATCCATCGAGCCTGCCCTAAATAATCCTCCTTTTGCCGGATTATTTCCAATATAATCATAAAAAGCTAATTTTTCAGGAATTTTAGCCCAGGCTTCTGATAAACTTTGATTTTCTGCCAGCCCGGCGCTAACTCTTCGATATATCTCTTGCTGGAAGTAACCCTGATCCCATTGATAACGAGTGGGCCCAAATAATTCGATGGGGGTCGTTGCTGAACCATACCACATAGTTCCAGCAACAACAAAAGCTGCAAAAAAGACAGCCGCGATACTACTGGAGAGTACGGTTTCAATATTTCCCATACGCAACCCTTTGTATAGGCGTTGTGGCGGTCGCACGCTAAGATGGAATAGACCCGCTAATATGCCCAACGCACCTGCTGCAATATGATGCGAAGCTATTCCTCCCGGAACAAAAGGATCAAAACCTTCCACGCCCCACGACGGATTTACAGGTTCAACTTTTCCCGTTAGTCCATAAGGATCGGACACCCATATTCCAGGACCGTACAAGCCTGTTACATGAAATGCACCAAAACCAAAGCAAGCCACTCCAGAGAGAAATAAATGAATTCCAAAGATCTTGGGCAAATCCAAAGAAGGCTTTCCTGTACGTTCATCAGAAAATATTTCTAGATCCCAATAGACCCAATGCCAGATAGCTGCCAAAAAGCATAAGCCAGAAAACACAATATGTGCCCCAGCTACACCTTCGTAACTCCAAATCCCCGGATTCGTTACAGTTCCTCCTGTGATACTCCAACCTCCCCATGAATTGGTTATTCCTAAACGAGTCATGAAGGGTATAACAAACATACCTTGTCTCCACATTGGATCAAGAACAGGGTCAGAAGGATCAAAAACTGCTAATTCATACAGAGCCATCGAGCCCGCCCAACCGGCAACCAGAGCTGTATGCATTATATGAACGGAAATCAACCGGCCGGGATCATTCAATACAACGGTATGAACACGATACCAAGGCAAACCCATGGAAAATACCTCTTTATCAAAGAAAAATAGACACTACGTAACTTTATTGCATTGGAAAAGACTATACTATTCTATGGACCTCCCCTGTTCAGTGGATTATTTTCTAACAAAGGTTAAGTTAATATTTATTCTATTCTGTTCGTAATAATGGAACAATTATGTTCGTAGGAACAAAGAGAAACAGATTTATTCTATACTCGATAAGTACCAATACGCAATGGGGGATTGATACCATTTTCTATGAGTAAACGTGTCCATCCTTAGTTTATCATTAGAAGGACCTATTCGTAAAAATTTTCCTTTATTTATTTTGTCTTTCTTTCTGAATTTTTATAATCTATGGATAAAATAAATATGATAAAGACAATATTATAAAGACAATAAAACCATATTCTTACGTTTCCACATCAAAGTGAAATATAGTATTTAGTTCTTTTTTTTTTCAATTTATGCCTATTGGTGTTCCAAAAGTACCTTTCCGAACTCCTGGAGAGGAAGATGCATCTTGGGTTGACGTATAGTGCGACTTGTCAGATATATTGGGTCGTATGGGATTTCCCCGTTTTCTCCCCCGATCGAGATATCCTCTGTTTCGCCCAAGAAAGAGAAATTGAATCATCAAAAAATTGGAGCGTGAAGTGCAATTAAATGCATTGTTTGGAGGAATTCATAGTACTATTATCAATTAGAATAATTTATGGTTGGCTTTGGTTGGACTCAAAAAATGAAGTATCCAGGCTCCGTTTAGAAAAAACCCAATTGGTAATATATCTATGATTACTACATGTATCATAAACGATTCCTGTTTGTTATTTGTAAAGTCATAACAAAAAGAAATGGTGATGGGAAGATTTGTCCTATATGTGCAAATCAAAATCGGGCGGATCTTTGCCCGGAGTAGAGCATAAACCTAAAAAGAGATGAAAGAGACCCATTCAGGAACAAGAAAATACCATCGTCATTTGGATTGAATTTCGATGAAACAATACATCAATAAGAAGTTAATTCGATAAGTTTATTGACTTTTTTCTATTATAAGGAAGAAAAAAAGAAGTCAAAATTCGTCTTTATTGAAAAATCGAAGAAAAAGCCCTTTCGTTAGAAGTTAGAAAAAACCTGCTATGAAAAAGAATAGGAAAAAAGAAAGAGGACTGGAATCTCTACATTGATTCTTTTTTTTCGCAATTTTTTTTGAACCGTATGCATCAAAAGGTGCATGTACGGTTCCTAAGGGATACAATTTGACCCTACTCAACCGACTTTATCGCGAAAGATTACTTTTTTTAGGCCAAGCAGTTGATAGCGCGATCTCGAATCAACTTATTGGTCTTATGGTATATCTCAGTATCGAAGATGAGAAAAAAGATCTTTATTTGTTTATAAACTCTCCTGGCGGATGGGTAATTCCTGGAGTAGCTATTTATGATACTATGCAATTTGTGCGACCAGAGGTCCATACAATATGCATGGGATTAGCTGCGTCAATGGGATCTTTTATCCTGGTTGGAGGAGAAATTACCAAACGTCTAGCATTCCCTCACGCTTGGCGCCAATGAGGTTTTTTTATTTGAGAGAAAAAAGAAAACTATGCCTTCGCCATATGAATATTAAGTAATAATAGCATGGCACTTCGAGTTCGATATGAACAAATTCTGTATTGTTTTTTTTTTCAAAAGATTCGATTATGTATCGAGAGAGTAGTATGATATAAAAGGTATTTCCGATTTTCTCTTATCTATCGGAAGTCCAATTCAGCGTCACAAACTTTTTTTGTTTTCACACTGAAGGGCTCTTAACAATATTTATGTTATAAAAAGAGTGCGAAAAAAACAAGATTTTTCCTTTTTTAGTTGGATCAAAAAGAAACTTTGGGATTGCTGAATCAAAGACAAAAAAATCTATTTTAAAATAAAAAGCAACGGAGCCATCATAGTATTTTTGAACTCCTCCAAAAGGAAGGGTGGCAATTTGATCATTTACCCATCTGGGGCTGATAGATTCTATTTTTCTTTTTCTTGAATGGAAGGTAAGGATCAATTAGATTGTAAAGCCGTATGCAATGCACAAAAGATGATGCCCGTACGGTTGTTCAATTCTATCTTTTTTCGTATTATTCTTTATCTTTCTTTTCTGTTCGTTTCATCACACCAGATAGAGAACCCTTGTATCATCAGGGTAATGATCCATCAACCTGCTAGTTCTTTTTATGAGGCGCAAACAGGAGAATTTATCCTGGAAGCGGAAGAACTGCTGAAACTACGCGAAACCCTCACAAGGGTTTATGTACAAAGGACGGGCAAACCATTATGGGTTGTATCTGAAGACATGGAAAGAGACGTTTTTATGTCAGCAACAGAAGCCCAAGCTTATGGAATTGTTGATCTTGTAGCAGTTGAATGAAAAAAATAGATTTTGTGCCAATCCGTGATTTGAGATTTTATCTTCGAGTTTACTATTCTATTAAATAGAAAAAATTCATAATCATCCGGTTAGGATCAATCTAAACCAGCCCACTATGTTATGTATATGATTTAACATGCCAACTATTAAACAACTTATTAGAAATACAAGACAGCCAATTCGAAATGTCACAAAATCCCCTGCGCTTCGGGGATGTCCTCAGCGTCGAGGAACATGTACTAGGGTGTATGTGCGACTCGTTTAGATCATGAGCTGACACAAAAAAAGCAAGAAAACCGCTTTCCAGTATGAATGATCAGTACCTGTGAATAGGATAAAATGGAACAAGGAACTCCATTCACTATCTAAAAATAAGCAAATAGATCCCTCTATTGTGTATAAAGTTTATGGTTTCCATTGGTGCAAATCCAATCATCTGAATTTCAGATGCGAAGCAATTCTCCATTGGTAGCAAATGCTTATCCATTAAGCGGAAGAAATCTTATTGAAAT